ACGCAACGATGATTTTTTTCTACAAATCATAAAGATATTGGAACGCTATATTTTGTATTTGGTACTTGAGCAGGAATAGTAGGAACTTCATTAAGAATAATTATTCGAGTAGAATTAGGTCAACCAGGAAGTTTGATCGGGGATGACCAAATTTATAATGTAGTTGTTACTGCTCATGCTTTTGTTATAATTTTTTTTATAGTAATGCCAATCATAATCGGAGGGTTTGGAAACTGATTAGTTCCTTTAATATTAGGAGCCCCAGATATAGCATTTCCTCGAATGAATAATATGAGATTTTGGTTATTACCTTTTTCTTTAACTTTATTATTGACTAGGGGTATAGTAGAAAGGGGAGTGGGGACTGGTTGAACAGTATACCCTCCTTTAGCAAGAGCAATTGCTCACGCAGGAGCTTCTGTTGATTTAGGAATTTTTTCACTTCATTTAGCAGGAGTATCATCTATTTTAGGAGCAGTAAATTTTATAACTACAGCTATTAATATACGAAGGGTTGGTATAACTTTAGACCGGATACCTTTATTTGTATGATCAGTATTTATTACAGCAGTTCTTCTTTTATTATCTTTACCTGTTTTAGCAGGAGCTATTACAATACTATTAACAGATCGAAATTTGAACACCTCTTTTTTTGATCCGGCTGGAGGGGGGGACCCTATTCTCTATCAGCATTTGTTTTGGTTTTTTGGGCATCCTGAAGTTTATATTTTAATTTTACCAGCTTTTGGTATAGTGTCTCATATTGTTGTTCAAGAATCTGGTAAAAAGGAAGCTTTTGGAACTTTAGGGATAATTTATGCTATAATTGCTATTGGGGTTTTAGGATTTGTTGTCTGAGCCCACCATATATTTACAGTTGGAATAGATGTTGATACTCGTGCATACTTTACTTCTGCTACTATAATTATTGCTGTTCCCACTGGAATTAAGATTTTTAGATGATTAGGAACACTTCAAGGAGTACAAATAAACTATAGGCCTTCTTTGTTATGAGTTTTAGGATTTATTTTTTTATTTACAGTTGGAGGTTTAACAGGAGTAGTTTTAGCTAATTCTTCTATTGATATTATGTTACATGATACTTATTATGTAGTAGCTCATTTCCATTATGTTCTTTCTATAGGAGCTGTTTTTGGTATTTTTGCTGGTATTGTTCATTGATTTTCTTTATTTACGGGTGTAACCTTAAATAATAAGTGATTAAAAATTCATTTTTTTACAATATTTATTGGAGTAAATATAACTTTTTTCCCTCAACATTTTTTAGGGTTAAATGGGATACCACGACGATACTCTGATTACCCAGATGCATATAGAGCTTGGAATATATTATCTTCTGTTGGGTCAATTATTTCTTTGGTAGCAGTTTTAGGGTTTGTTATTATTGTTTGAGAGGCATTTATTATAAGGCGCCCCGCAAGAAACTCATTCTTTCTTTCTTCTTCAATTGAGTGGCAACACCCCTACCCACCGGCTGATCATAGATATGCGGAGATTCCTTTAATTTCTAATTAATATCTAAAATGGCAGATAGATGTGTAGGATTTAAGCTCCTATAAGGAAGAATTTCTTCTTTTAGAAATGGCAACATGGGGCTACTTAGGATTTCAAGATAGAGCTTCTCCTTTAATAGAGCAATTAATTTTTTTTCATGACCATACCATGGTTGTATTAATTTTAATTGTAACATTTGTTGGTTATATTATATTTTGTTTAAGGTTTAATTTTTTTATTAATCGGTTTTTATTAGAAAGACAGGAGATTGAAATTATTTGGACTGTACTACCTGCTATTATTTTAATTTTTATTGCTTTTCCATCTCTTCGTCTTTTATATTTATTAGATGAAATTAATAATCCAAGTATTACTTTAAAGACAATAGGACATCAATGGTACTGAAGATATGAATATTCTGATTTTTTGGAACTAGAATTTGACTCGTATATGACAAATTTAGGGGCTTCTAACTCGGAGTTTCGGCTTTTAGAAGTTGATAACCGGGTTGTACTACCAATAAATTCTCAAGTTCGAGTTCTTGTAAGGGCTGCAGATGTAATTCATTCTTGAACAGTTCCAGCTTTAGGAGTTAAGGCTGACGCAGTGCCTGGCCGATTAAATCAAGTTAGATTTTTTATTAATCGCCCAGGTTTGTTCTTTGGGCAATGCTCAGAGATTTGTGGGGCAAACCATAGGTTTATACCAATTGTAATTGAAAGAGTTAGAATTAATTGTTTCTTAAATTGAGTTTCTTCTTACTCAGAATCTTCATTTAGTAACTTAAGTATAAGTGTAGGCCTTTTAAGCTTAAAATAGTAGTTTACTCTAAGTGACTAAAAATTAGTTAATAAAATAATATAAGCTTGTCAAGCTTAAGTAATTGTTCAAATATTTTTAAATGCCTCAAATGTCACCTATTCTTTGAGTAAATTTATATTTTATATTTTTGTTAAGATTAGCTTTAATCTTAGTAATTCAATATTTTTTTAGGTTAAATTTAAAATCAGGGCTAAAGGAAGCAATTTATTTAGGTAATGAGAAAGTTTGGAAATGATAACTAGGTTATTTTCTATTTTTGAACCTTCTTCAAGAGTTTTTTCTTTGTCTTTAAATTGGATAGCTGTGTTTTTAGGTTTAATTTATTTACCTTATGTATATTGAGCTTCTCCCTCTCGTTGAGTAGTAGGGTGAATAAAATTAAGTGGAGTTTTGTATAATGAGTTTAAGGTAATCCTAGGAAATAGGAGATTAGGTTTTACTATTTTATTTATTTCTTTATTTGTATTGATCGGGTTTAATAACTCTTTAGGACTCTTACCTTATATTTTTACAAGATCAAGTCATTTAGTAATAACTTTATCTTTAGCATTTCCTTTATGACTAACTTTTATAATTTTTGGGTGAGTTAACCATACTCAACATATATTTGCACATTTAGTACCCCAGGGAACTCCTAGAGTATTAATACCTTTTATAGTTTTAATTGAAACAATTAGAAATATCATCCGACCAGGAACTTTAGCAGTTCGACTAGCTGCTAATATAATTGCAGGACATCTTTTATTAAGATTGTTAGGCAATATAGGTCCTGTCATACCATTAAAAATTCTTTGAGTTCTTGTGATCCTTCAAATTCTTCTTTTGATATTAGAATCTGCTGTTGCATTAATTCAGTCTTATGTGTTTGCAATTTTAAGGACATTATATGTTAGAGAGGTTAATTAATGACATCACATAGACATCATGCATATCATTTAGTAGACATAAGGCCTTGACCTCTTACTGGGTCAGTAAGAGCAATAATATTAACTACAGGTTTAATTAAATGATTCCATCAATTTAATGCAGATTTACTTTACCTTAGATTTATTGGTATTATTTTGACTATAATTCAATGGTGACGAGATGTAGTTCGAGAAGGAACTTACCAAGGAATTCACACTCAAGTTGTTATAAGGGGATTACGATGAGGTATAATTTTATTTATTGTATCAGAAGTACTTTTTTTCTTTTCTTTTTTTTGAGCTTTTTTTCATAGAAGATTATCTCCTGTGGTAGAGGTGGGAAATCTTTGACCTCCTAAAGGAATTCAACCATTTAATCCTTTTGGTATTCCCTTACTAAATACAACAATTTTACTATCTTCGGGGGCTACAGTAACTTGGGCTCATCATGCAATTTTAAGTTCAAATCATTTAGAAGCTTTACAAAGGTTAATGTTAACTGTAGGGTTAGGATTATATTTTACAGCATTACAGGCTTTTGAATATATAGAAGCTTCTTTTTCAATTGCAGACTCTGTTTATGGCTCTACTTTTTTTGTTGCAACAGGATTTCATGGGCTTCATGTAATTATTGGGTCTTCTTTTTTAAGGATTTGTCTTTATCGATTATATAAATGTCACTTTTCTTCTTCACACCATTTTGGATTTGAAGCAGCAGCCTGATACTGACATTTTGTAGATGTAGTATGGCTTTTCCTTTATGTATTTATTTATTGATGAGGAGGTTAATTTTTTAGTATAAGTTGTATATTTGACTTCCAATCAAAAGGTCTAGAGTTAGAAAAATTAATTTTTATTATAACATTAATACTTACATTAACATTAATTATTAGAATAGTTATTATATTAGTAGCTTCTTTAATTTCAAAAAAGGTAATTAGGGACCGTGAAAAAGGCTCACCTTTTGAATGTGGATTTGACCCAAAGGGAAGGGCACGGCTACCTTTTTCGTTACGATTTTTTCTAATTACTGTAATTTTTTTAATTTTTGATGTAGAAATTACTTTGTTGATACCATTAGCATTTATTTTAATATTAACTAATGTGTTTACTTGAGTTTGTTCTGGGTTAAGATTTTTATTGATTTTATTAGTGGGTCTTTATTACGAGTGAAGGCAGGGAGCCTTAGAGTGAAGTGATTAAAAGAATCATAGTCAAGTATGATTTATGATTTGCAATCATAAGGTGTTCAAAGAACTGATTTTAATTAGAAAGCGAAAAATTGCGTTTAGTTTCGACCTAAATTTTGGTGCATACCTCTAATTTGTTTTTAAGGTGTAGAACACATTACATTTTCACTGTAAAGTTGAAAAATTAATATTTTTCTAAAAATTATTTGGGGGAACATTCCCCCCCCCAAATAATTTTTAGAACGGGAGTTAAAAGTAATATTACATTTATGTAATAGGAACTTAAAATTTAATTGCTTGAGGAGTAAAATAATTAAATTAATTTGGAGGGGGGAAAAAATAAAAATATTAAAAAACTTTATAAAAGTTCTTAGAATAACAGGTATAATTAAGGAAATAAAATTTTAGAAACTAACTGTATTAAATTTTTATAAACGGGGGGGAAATAAAAAAAAATTTCACAAGCCTAATATATTACTTTATCTGCATAACAAATCTTAAGTTTCGTATAATTGGAAAGAAATTTTATATCTACCTTCTCTTTATAAAAAATTCAAGAGAACGAAAGGAAAAAAATTGATGGGAAGAGTACTCTTCGTCAGATAAGAGTACTCTTTCCACAGAATTTTTTTTCTCTAACTAAGTCCTCCCATCTAGCGGAACAACATCTTTCTCTTAATATCACAAAAATATATAAAATAAAGCTCTTCTTTATAATATTGACATTAAGATACGCAAGAGTTAAATATAGAACATCTTATATTCTAGTCACTTAGGGTTCGATAGAGATAGTAGCTCGATATATGTACTTCTAAATATATAATATACTATGGTTCTTAAATATTTATATAATAGCTGAGGAAACTAAAATAAGTTACTAATGGTTTAAAATTTATTTTAGAGGGGGGGGGAAATACAAGACCAATGCACGCGAAAAAATTTTTAATTTTCGGAAATTTAAAATTTTTTCCTTTTATAAATAGTTAAAATCAAAGATAACTAATATTTAGAACTAACTGTTTAATAATTTTGTAAATAAGGGGGCTTATAAAACCATAAGTTTTTAAATACCAATTAATCTTTGTATATAATTAATTTTTTTTTTTAATTCGACCGAATTAAAAAAAAAAATTAATTACATAATATTACATTTATGTAATAGAGGCTTAAAATTAAATTTTAAATTGAGTTTAATAGAAAAAGGAGAATATATTGGATAACTAGAATTAGTAACTAATTGTATTAAATTTTTGTAAACGGGGGGGAATATAATGATCAACAAATTTTTTAATGCTAAATTATCTTAATATACAATTAATTTTTTTTTTAATTCGACTGAATTAAAAAAAAAATTAATTATATTATATTACATTTATGTAATAGGAACTTAAAATTTAATTGATTAGAGGAGGAATAATTTAATAAAAATTGATAAATTTTAAATTTGGAATAAAATTTTAAAGGTAAATTCTTGAGGAGTAAAATAATTAAATTAATTTGGAGGGGGGAAAAAATAAAAATATTAAAAAACTTTATAAAAGTTCTTAGAATAACAGGTATAATTAAGGAAATAAAATTTTAGAAACTAACTGTATTAAATTTTTATAAACGGGGGGGAAATAAAAAAAAATTTCACAAGCCTAATATATTACTTTATCTGCATATGGATATATTTATATATTTGTATATTTATATACAAAGGAATTTCACCATTTCTTGAAAGATCAAAATTTTCTGTGCTATTTACACTAATATATAAAGATATCTAGATAGAGATTTGAACGGAATTTAACCGCTCAAGGATTAAGTTAGAAGCTTATTCTTAAACATTAAATCTCCTTAATAGGAAGTAAATTCAATTTTACCATTAACAGTGGTATACCTCTTTTTGGTTTCTATTAATGGCTTATAATTTTTTTTTTAATTTTAATTTTTTGTTTATTAATTAATATTTCTTAAATTAAAGTAGGAGTTTAATATTATGTTGTTTTGGCATCCTAGGTTTACTAAGGCCAAAAAGTTTGATTTTTGCTTAAAGTTTTGTTCTATAATTATCTAGTATATGCAAATTTTAATGTTAAAATATTTATTTAAAATAAATAATATAAAAGCAATATTTAATATTAATGTATAAGGTAAATCTTGATTTAGTAAATTATAAGAAATTTGAGAAAATCTTGTGCCAGCAGTCGCGGTTAGACTTGGGGGTTAAATAAAATTTTTTAGTAAAAGTTAATTATATTGTAGTTAAGATAAAGGTTTATATAAATAAAAAGTGAAATTAATTATTTTTTATAAAAATTTATATATCTCTAAAATAATGAAGCTAGCAAGATTAAGGTATGGAATAGGATTAGATACCCTAGTACACTTAATTTTAATTTTAGAATACTAGGATACTAAGAGTTATGTTCTTGAAATTTAAAAAATTTGGCGGTATTTTAGTCTAGTTAGAGGAACCTGTTTTATAAACGATACTACACGCATTATCTTACTTCTTTTTGTACTCAGTTTGTATACCGTCATTATTAGATAATTTGAGAGATAATATTATTAAAATCAACATTTTTGAGTATATTAGATCAAGGTGCAGCTTATAAATAAGAAAAAATGGGTTACAATAAAATTTATTTATTTATGGAGTTAAAATTTAAAAATTTTAATGAAGGAGGATTTAATTGTAAAATAAGAAATAATAAAATTTTTTGATAAAAGCTCTAAATTATGTACATATCGCCCGTCGCTTCCATTTAAGGTGGAATAAGTCGTAACATAGTAGAGGTACTGGAAAGTGTCTCTAGAATTAAAAATAAAAATTTATAATTATTATCAAAATAAAGCTAAAATTAGCGTTTCGTTTACACCGAAAAGGTTATCGTTTGACTCGATTTATTTTGATTGTATAGGATCGTTTATAAATATAATAGGAAAAAGATTTTAATTGGGAAAGTAGAGTGAATCGAAATTTTTATAAAGAACTTAAAAAAGTACTGTAAAGGAAATCTGAAATAACTGAAAATTTAATATTTATTAAGTAATAATAAAATTATGTACCTTGTGTATCAGGGATATTTAAATTTATTTGTATATTTACAAGAATCTCGAAAGAGGAATAGCTAGTTTAAAAAATAAGTTTTTGTGGCAAAAAAATTTATAATTTTATTCTAGGAGTGAAATATTAGTCGTGTTCTCTGATATCTAGTTTTTTAAAAAGTAAGTTTAAATTAGCAGTTTTATTAATTTTATAAAATATGTAAAAGTAGGAGGGGAAAGCTTCTTACTACTCTAATTTATAAGGAAATAAGGAGGTTAGGTTTAACTAGGCTTAAAATTAGCTATGTTTTTAAAGTGTTATAAATAATGCCTATATGAAGAATATTTATATTTTCTTTAAATTTTTATTAAAAATTATTTTAAAATTTAATTTATTTAATTATAATGAATGTATTAGTAGATATTAGGGTATTTAAAGAATATAAAATTATTTAGAAATTTTATTAATTTTTTTTTTTATTTAAGGAATTCGGCAAAGATTATTTCTGCCTGTTTAACAAAAACATGTCTATATGAGAGGTATATAAAGTCTAACCTGCCCATTGGGAACTAAAAGGCCGCGGTATTATGACCGTGCAAAGGTAGCATAATAATTAGTCTTTTAATTGAAGGCTAGAATGAATGGTTGGACAAGAAATTAGCTGTCTTAAGTAAAAATATTAAATTTAACTTTTAAGTGAAAAGGCTTAAATAAATTAGAGGGACGATAAGACCCTATAAAACTTTTATACTTATAATTTAATAGAAATCTTTGTTTATAAAAGTTTAGGTTAGAGTATTTTATTGGGGCGATGAAGATAAAATTTTAGGTAACTGTTTTTGTTTTTTAACAATAATATTTGAATATTAGATCCCAAAAAAGATCAAAAGATTAAGTTACTTTAGGGATAACAGCGTTATTTTCTTTAAGAGTTCATATCGACGAGAAAGTTTGCGACCTCGATGTTGAATTAAAAGTTCTTTGTGGGGCAGAAATTACAAAAGAAGGTCTGTTCGACCTTTAAAATTTTACATGATTTGAGTTCAAACCGGTGCAAGCCAGGTTGGTTTCTATCTTCTAAGGAGTTAAAATTATTTTAGTACGAAAGGATTAAATAATTGAAATAATTTTGTTAGTTTGGCAGAAAAGTGCATTAGATTTAGAATTTAAAAATATAGGGTTTCCTATAACTAATAAAAATGCTTAGCCACTTGGAAGTTATATTAGTTATAATTATTAATTATTTAATTTTAATTATTTGTGTGTTATTGGGGGTAGCTTTTGTAACTCTTCTTGAGCGAAAAATTTTGGGTTATATTCAATTTCGTAAGGGTCCAAATAAGGTTGGATTTTTAGGGTTATTACAGCCTTTTTCAGACGCAGTAAAACTTTTTTTGAATGAACAAATAAAACTTTCTTTCACAAATTTTTTACCTTATTATATTTCGCCGGTTTTTAGCTTATTTATCTCTTTAATTATATGGAGAATTTTACCTTATGAAAGAGGGCTCCTTAATATAAATTTAGGAGTTTTATTTATTTTATGTTGTTTAAGTTCAGGGGTTTACCCTTTAATAATAGCAGGTTGATCCTCAAATTGTAAATATTCTTTATTAGGAAGTCTTCGGGCAGTAGCTCAAACTATTTCTTACGAGGTAAGCTTAGCTTTAATTTTATTATCTTTTATTTTTTTAGTTGAGAGATTTAATTTTAAGGTATTTGTTGAATACCAAGAGAAAATATGGTTTTTATGAATTTCTTTACCTTTGTCAATAATTTGATTTTCATCTTGTTTAGCTGAGACTAATCGAACTCCTTTTGATTTTTCTGAAGGAGAATCAGAGTTAGTTTCAGGGTTTAATACTGAGTACAGAAGTGGAGGGTTTGCATTAATTTTTATAGCAGAATATTCATCAATTTTGTTTATAAGTATAATTTTTATTCTACTTTTTCTAGGAACCTCTCCTTTAAGGGTTATTTTTTATCTCCAGGTGACTGGTATGAGATTTGTATTTATTTGGGTACGAGGAACATTACCACGATTTCGGTACGATAAGTTAATATATTTAGCTTGAAAGAGGTTTTTACCTGTTTCACTAAATTATTTAATTTTTTTTATAGGTTTAAAGTTAAGTTTATTTTGTTTATTTATACTAATTTAGAAAGAGGCGGAGAATAGTTTAAAAGGTAAAATATTAGTTTTGGATTCTAAAGATAATTTTGTTTTCTCTGAAGTTAAAAATTGGGTTTTCCCTACTAATGCTTTCAAAACATTTATTTTAAAATAAACTAAATTTTCATTTAAGATATTTGTCCCATAAGGAAATTACGAGAGGGTTAATAATATAATACAAGAAATAAAGAAGTGATAACGTTTGACCTACTAGAATATATGGGGGCTCAACTGGTCGTGCTCCAATTCAGGTTAACAAAATTACTAATGAGACTAAAATTCAAAATAGAAACTGGTTTAATGGGTAAAATGTTAATCTTCGGAATTTAGAAAAATGAGTGAAGGGTAAAATAGCAAGGATAGAAATTGATGCTACAAGAGCAATTACTCCTCCTAATTTATTAGGGATGGAACGAAGAATTGCGTAAGCAAAAAGGAAGTATCACTCGGGTTGGATATGGATTGGAGTTACTAAAGGGTTTGCAGGAATAAAATTGTCTGGATCCCTCAATAAATATGGGGCTAGGAAGGTTAACAAGAGCAAAAATAAAATTAGGATTATAAAACCAAATAAGTCTTTAAAACTAAAATAAGGATGGAAAGGAACTTTACTTAAAGATCTATTTACTCCTAAAGGGTTATTTCCTCCTGTTTCATGCAGAAAAAGGATATGTACTATTGTTAAAGCTGAAATAATAAAGGGAAAAAGAAAATGAAAGGAAAAAAATCGAGTTAAAGTTGCATTGTCTACAGCAAATCCTCCTCAAATCCATTGGACTAGGTCGGTTCCTAAATAAGGGATAGCCGAAAAGAGATTAGTAATAACAGTTGCTCCTCAAAAAGATATCTGACCTCATGGCAAAACATACCCAAGGAAAGCTGAAGCTATTGTCAAAAAAAAGATTAGAACCCCTACTATCCAGGTATGAAAATAGGTATAAGAACTATAATAGATTCCTCGTCCAATATGTAAGTATAAACAAATGAAAAAAAAGGAAGCTCCATTAGCATGTAATGTTCGTAGTATTCACCCGTAGTTTACGTCACGACAAATGTGAATAACACTTGAGAATGCTATTTCAATATTAGGAGTATAATGCATAGAAAGAAATAAACCTGTTAGGATTTGGGTTACTAAACATAAACCTAAGAGTGACCCAAAATTTCATAAGAAAGAAATGTTTCTAGGAATAGGTATGTCAATAAGGGCATTGTTAACAATTTTAAATAAAGGGTGGCTTTTTCGTAAGGAAATTAGCATTAGTTATTTGTTCGTATAGGACTAGAATAGATGTTAATAATTTTAACTACAACAAATAAAGTTAGTAAAAGGTAGGTAATTAAAAATAAAGTAAAAAATATAGAAGAAGGTCTATAGATAGTTCTAACTAAAAGGGAAGTGTAATCAAATCTATGGGACGATATTAGGGAAGAAGATGCAATTTTAAATTTAGTAGAAATAATCAAAGGATCAGTAAAAGTAAAACCAATTAAAATTGAAAATAAAGTAAATAAGGTTGCTAAATACAAAAAGTTCGGAGAAAGATAAAAAATTTCATTTGAGGCAAGTGAGGCAATATAAATAAATAGTACTAATATTCCTCCTAAAAAAATAATAAATAGAATATAAGAAAACCAAAAAGATAGATTTCTTAATCCCGAAGAAATACAGATAAGAATTGTTTGAACAAATAATGCTAATCCTATAGATAAAGGATGGGACAGCCGGGTAAATAATATGGAAATGGTTAAGATAAAAGGTAAATAAAAAATAAAAATTTTAAAATAAATTTAATGTTTTAAGAATAATATTCATTTTTGGTTTACAAGACCAAGGTTTTATTTAAACTATAAAAACTAATGATTGCTTTAATTTTAATTAATTTTTGTTCTTTGGTAATATTGTTCTGTGGGTTATTATCTTTTATCTCTAACCGAAAACATCTATTGAATACTTTACTGAGTTTAGAGTTTATTATATTAGGTGTTTTCTGGATTATAAGATTAAATATCTCTGGGGTAGGTATAGAGATTTATACTGTTTTATTTTTTTTAACTTTAGGCGTTTGTGAAGGTGCTTTGGGCCTATCCTTATTAATTTCAGTTGTTCGCTCCCATGGAAATGATTATTTTAGAAGATTTAATCTCTTATAATGTTGAAGTTTTTATTAATAAATATAATAATAATATTTATAATCAAAAATTGAAGAGTAGTTCAATTATCATTTCTTTTAATATGTTTTTTAGTTTTTTGTGGAGTGGGTCATGATTTTTATGTATTTAATTTAGGCAGTCAGTTAGGAACTGATTATTTAGGAAGGGCTTTAATTATATTAAGGGTTTGAATTAGAATATTAGTTATTTACAGAAGCCAAAAAATTAATAAAATAGATAATTTTTCTTCTGTGTTTCTGTTAGTTAATTTAATTCTTTTAAGAGCCTTATTAATAACTTTTTCTTCTATAGATTATTTAATATTTTATTTAAGATTTGAGAGGTCTCTTATTCCTACTTTAATTTTAATTTTAGGTTGAGGTTACCAACCAGAACGAATCCAAGCTGGTATTTATATATTATTTTATACTTTATTTGCTTCTTTACCTTTATTAATTTCATTAATTAGATTATATAATTTAGGAGGGAGTTTGATAATGGGTTTGGTTTTAAAAACTACGAGAGGAAGATTAATTAGCATAGTATGATACTTTTGTACTATTCTTGCTTTTGTTGTAAAATTACCTATATATATATTTCATTTATGATTACCCAAAGCTCATGTGGAGGCTCCTGTAGCTGGTTCTATAATTTTAGCAGGAGTGTTATTAAAATTAGGAGGATATGGTTTAATTCGAGTTTTAAGGTTATTTTCTGACACCAACAAAATATTTTCTTGATTATGAGTAAGGGTTAGGATTTTGGGAGGAGTTGTTGTTAGTTTTATATGCTTACGACAGGTAGATATTAAATCTTTAATTGCTTACTCTTCGGTAGCTCATATAAGATTGGTTTTAAGAGGTTTAATTGTGTTTAATTGATGAGGTATAAATGGAGCTGTTATTGTTATATTAGGGCATGGCTTGTGTTCATCTGGTTTATTTTGTTTAGCTAATATTATTTATGAGCGATTAGGAAGACGAAGACTAATTATTAACAAGGGATTATTAAATTTGATACCTTCATTAGGTTTATGGTGATTTTTATTAAGAGTGGCAAATATAGCAGCTCCTCCTACATTAAATTTGTTAGGTGAAATCAATTTAATTACAAGGGTTATTAGTTGAAGAAAAATTAGAATGGTTGGAGTAGCTGGACTTTCTTTTTTTAGGGCAGCATACACTTTATATATATATTCGTTAAGTCAGCATGGAATATTTTTTAATTCTTTATTTTCTTGTTGTTCTGGTAAAATAAGTGAATACTATGTATTAAGACTTCATTGGCTTCCTTTAAATTTTTTAATTATAAAGAGAATTTTAGTTATTCCATTAATTTAATTTAAATAGTTTAAGTAAAACGTTGATTTGTGGTGTCAAAATTATAATTAGTTATTTTAAATAGTGGTATGAAAATTCTCTATACATTTAGTTAATTTGGTGTTTCTTGGGATAAGTTCTTTAATTTGCTTAAGTTTGTTTTTGATTAGATTTCAATTTAATACAAGTTATGTAATTGAATGAGAATTATTTTATTTTAATTCATCTTTAATTGTGATAACTTTAGTATTAGATTGAGTAAGATACTTGTTTTTAAGGTTTATTTTATTTATTTCTTCTATAGTATTATTTTATAGAGGAAGATATATAAGGGGAGACAAATACTATAATCGATTTATATATTTAGTTCTTGCATTTGTAGCTTCTATGAGTGCTTTAATTGTAAGACCGAATTTAATTAGAATCTTACTCGGGTGAGATGGATTAGGTTTAATTTCCTATGCTTTGGTAATTTTTTATCAGAATGAAAAGTCAGCTAATGCTGGTATATTAACAATTCTATCTAACCGGATTGGAGACGTAGCTATTCTTTTAAGAATTGCTCTTTTTTTTACGGTTGGAGGTTGAAATTTTTTAAGTTGAGGTTTATATATAAGAGAAGAAAAAATTTTAATTAAGATTTTAATTTGTATTGCAGCTTCAACAAAAAGAGCTCAGATTCCGTTTTCGGCCTGGCTTCCTGCCGCAATAGCAGCTCCAACTCCAGTTTCAGCCTTAGTTCATTCGTCTACATTAGTTACTGCTGGGGTATATCTTTTAATTCGATTTAATTGTATTTTTGAAAATTCAATTATTATAACTATAATACTTATTGTTTCATGTTCGACAATATTTATGGCGGGGTTAGGAGCAAATTTTGAGTATGATTTAAAAAAAATTATTGCTCTTTCAACTCTTAGACAACTAGGTGTTATATTAAGGATTCTTTCTTTAGGGTTTTTTGATCTTGCTTTTTTCCATCTTTTAACTCATGCCTTATTTAAAGCTTTATTGTTTTTATGTGCTGGAGTGATAATTCATAATCTCAAAGACTCCCAAGATATTCGTATAATAGGAGGGTTAGTTTTAAATATACCTTTAACTAGAATATGTATAAATTTATCAAATTTAGCTTTGTGTGGGATACCTTTTATAGCTGGATTTTATTCTAAAGATTTAATTTTGGAGGTGGCTTTTATAAGAAATATTAATTTTATTAGGTTTATTATATATGTGTTAGCAACAGGGCTTACAGTAAGTTACACTTTTCGTTTAATTTTTTATTCTTTAACAGGGAGCTTTAATTCAGGAGCTTTAACGATAGTTCAAGATAAAAATATAATTATAAACAACCCAATAGTAATACTAAGGTTAGGTTCAATTTTTAGTGGGGCATTTCTATCCTGGATTTTATTTCCAGAGAGATATATAATTTGTCTAAGAAGGGGGTTTAAAAGCTTAGTTATAGTGCTACTAGCGGTAGGAGCTTCCATTGGGTATTTGTTAAATTTTATTAGAGTTAATGGCTCTCTTATAAGACTAAAGTTTTATAATTATTCTGTAATTAGGGGGTCTATATGATTTTTACCTTTTTTATCAAGAATAAAGTTATGTTATTATACTTTAAAAATAAGAGGAGATTATGAAAAAATAAAAGACAAAGGATGATCTGAGTTTTATGGGGGGCAAGGAGGTTTAAGTTTAATTATAGAAAATAATCGTTGACTTCAGGGAGCTCAAGACAATATAATTAAGATTTATATAAAAAGTTTCTTTTTATGGGTTATTATTATGATGATTTTAGTTTGAGTATAATTTGTATAATTTAATTAGAATCTTGCGTTGAAGCTGCAAAAGTGGTCTTACCTACAAATATAAATTAATATGATGCCTGACAAAAAGGGTAGTTTTGATAGAACTAATTATGTAAAATTTACTCATATTAAATTAAAAGATAAGCTAAAAAAGCTAATGGGTTCATACCCCATGAATGGGAACTTTCTCTCTTTTTAATGGTTACTCCTTTTAGGATTTTATTTTTTTCTTCGCTGACATTGGGTTTGTTACTATGTGTATCTTCCAATTCTTGATTTGGAGCTTGAGCTGGGTTGGAGTTAAATTTAATATCTTTTATTCCGTTAGTTTCTTCTAGAAATAATCAATATAGATCTGAAGGAGCTTTAAAATATTTTTTAATTCAAGCTTTAGCTTCAATTATAATTATTTTTTCTACTTCATTTACTTTAATATTTAGAAATTTTATTTTAATTTTTTCTTTATCGTTATTGTTAAAATTAGGAGGAGCTCCTTTTCATTTTTGGTTTCCTCAAGTTATAGAAGGACTGTCTTGGGGTCAGGCGATTATTTTAATAACGATTCAGAAAATTGGACCAATATTTTTACTAACTTATTTAGTTTTTGATAATAATAGGTATATACTAATTTTTTCATCTGCTTTAATTTCTGCTGTTGTAGGAGCAGTAAGAGGGTTAAATCAAACATTTTTGCGTAAAATTATAGCTTTTTCTTCTATCAACCATATATCTTGAATATTTTTGGCAATAATTATAAGAGAGGTTTGTTGGGTTTTATATTTTAGGGTGTATTGTTTCCTCTCAATTATAGTAATTATAAGATTTTATTTACAACAGGCATACCATTTTTCTCATCTAATAAATAGGGGTACTCCTTTGGTAATGAAAGCAACATCGATATTAAGACTATTTTCGATAGGAGGGCTTCCCCCTTTTTTAGGATTTATTCCAAAGTGAATTGTAATACAGGAATTAATTGTATACAAATATTTTTATTCTTTAATTTTACTTCTTTTATGTTCACTATTAACTTTATATTTTTATATTCGGTTAAGAATATTATTTTTAACTCTTACTTTCCCTTTTAGTGGGTGAAGGGTAAAAAGCCATAATATTTCTTTAATGGGACCTATACTTATATTTATAAATTTTTCTGGAATTTTTATTCCTTCATTTTATATAATTATCTAAAGACTTTAAGTTAAGCAAACTAGTATCCTTCAAAGTTACCAAAAAAAGAGTTCTTTTAGGTCTTAAGTTTTAGTGTTTTACACATTTTCAAATTTGCAATTTGACGTTTTTTTATTTACTATAAAACCAATAGAAAAGAAATTTCTTGTTTCTAAATTTACAATTTAGCGCTTATACTCGGCCATTCTATT